TCTTTTTGATTGTCTGAATATTCAGTTAAGACCATTCCAATGCTCCTTTTCGCCATGCATAAACTGAACCAACAATTGGGATAAGCACAAAAATTAAAGCTTCAATAAATACAGATACACCCAATACGTCGAAACTCATTGCCCATGGATAAAGAAAGACCGTTTCAACATCAAAAACAACAAAAACTAGAGCAAACATGTAATAGCGGATTCGGAATTGGACCCAAGCATCCCCCATGGGTTCTATACCCGATTCATAACTAGAGAGCTTCTCCAGTCCTTCACTAACCGGGGCTAAAACTTTGGAGATGACAAATGCCAAGATAGGAATAACAATTGATATTATCAGAAATGCCCAAAAAATATCAGATTCGTGAAGCAGAAACATAAACGTACTCCTATTAATATAGAATATGCTGAATTATTCGATTCAGGTTGAAATTGTCAATTCATCCAAAACTTCTTAGGCAAAATAAGAATGGATTTTGAGCAAATCAATAAAAATGCATAGTGTCGAGTTTGTTTGCTGTGGGACATATTTTGTTTAAATGAAAGTGAAAAATTCATCTAATTGAATGCCGCTTCGATTTTTGATTTCAATTCTATTTAGATAGAGTGTAGGCATGGGATATAGGGTGCTTTTACACAAAGAAAACTCTCTCACTTTGCCTAGGGTTCTCTATCCTCTATTAAAAAATTAAATACTAAAATTACAATATCAAATTATACTAATATTTTAGTAACTAGTAAAAGTATTAGTAATTAGTAAAAGTAAATATAAATTCTAGTAACTGAAAAAAGGAAATATAAAAAAATGTATTTTCTATTTCATTCTACATTTATTAATCTAATATATTATTAATCTAATATATTAAAATACCTAATAAAGAATGCATTATTATATTATTATTATTATATAGAAAATAGATTTATATAGAAAATAGATATAGAAAATAGGTATCTAAAAAAAAAATAGATATATAAGGATATAAGGGATTTTCATATTGATTGAATATGAAAAGAAAAATTTTCATTTTTTTTTTTACAAGAATAATTATTAGTTATCTAATAGAAAGATTAAGCAATAGGTTATTAGATTTCGCTACAGGAAAAGGATTTTAGAGCAAACCCACACTAGACAAATGAAAAAAAGCAAAGGGAATTAGAAAAAATCTACATAACGTACCTTTAATGGAAAGAATTACAGATTGCCGAATCATTCGACAAAGTAAATCCCCAAACCAACTCAACGGATAGAATTATAGAGGAAGAAAGGTTGATCCATTTAGGACCAATTTATTACCTCTGTATTATTTTTGCATCAATCAATGGGATTGTTCCGCAAAAAAGTAATGATTAGTCGGGGGTATTCTACAAATACAAAAACAAAAAAGAACAAGAAAAGAGTACACTGCGTATTCATGTAACTTAGGACTGGGGATTCTATTTATATTTGGTTGAGGCGGGTTGCGGTTTTTAGACGAAATCATGTTATTCACTTCAAAAATTGACTTGTATTTGGTATACAAAAATTAAAGTATATCACTAACACTTTGATCATGGACAGTGAAAGAGAAAAAATCATATATAATTCTACGACAATGAATGAAAAAGAATAAGTATGTTATCCGAGATTTGACAAACAAATACGGATTAGATCCATTGGAATGCATTACTCCCTATTCATTTAGGAAAGCAAAGCATGTGGTAATGCTTTCATTTCTATGGACCAACCAACAAGCAAGCCGTCTATAAACAAGTACTAATGAGGAATGAAAAGTATACTAAAACGGAATATTTTAGGGCTATACGGGCTCGAACCGTAGACCTTCTCGGTAAAACAGATCAAACTTGTTATTATCGAAATGATTTGAACTGTTTCAAAGACCCAACATGCATTTTGTTGCATTGGGCTCTTTCATCAACCGATCTAAAGATCAGTTGGTCCACCATATTTTTCTTTAGAGGAAGATAATGAAATGGCTCCATGCACTCTGATTCATTATTTGTATTCTGATCTAGGAGCAATACCAAAATGTTTCAAAGAGAGGTTTACCTTGACTTAGGTCTGCTTTCGGCCTAGATTAACCAAATAAATGGGGTCTCTATCGCGCTCCGCTGCAAGAGTCGAATATGATACTTCATACACCTTAAAGTTCATAGGACGAAAAGAGGTTCTTTTGAGGCCCTTATACTCATTATGCCTAGCATTGAATGGGTTGGGTATTTACCTTATCAACTATCAAATGAATGACGGGTTCTATTTGATTTGGCAACAGAATTCGCGCCGGAATCGGACCGAACCGACTATTTGTCAGGCTGTTGTTCTCTACCATGTTTTCTCAAATCTATAGAGTAAGACATCGGTTTCTCAATTAAGATCAATTATGTTCATTGCATACTCCTTTGAAAAGTATTGGCGCACGTGTAAACGAGATGCTCTACCTAACTGAGCTATAGCCCTTGGCATAGACATCTTAACATATAGGGAATTTCTTGTCAAGATGGATATTCCATTACATGATCATTCCCCGATCTATTTATCCTTAACAGATTAGTATTGATTAGAAATACCATTTCACCTATAATTCCTGAAGCAATATTTTTGTGGTGTAGTGATAAATGACCTACTTAACTCAGTGGTTAGAGTATTGCTTTCATACGGCGGGAGTCATTGGTTCAAATCCAATAGTAGGTAGAACTTATTCTAGAAGTACTACGAGAAGTACTATATTAGAAGTACTATATTACTACTCTAATAGGTAGATTACTACTCTAATTAGGTAGTACTAATATTAGTACTACCTAATTTTACTAATATTAGTAAAAGTCAAAAGTAAAAGTCAAAGTAGAACTTTTTCTATATTATATTTTTCTATATTATATATTGTTCTTTTGTAGGTAGAACTTATTAGATACCGGAGTAAATAGAATAATATCTAATAAGTTCTACCTATTTTTTTTTCGTTCTATCGGATTATAGAAGATTGTGCTCAATTGGCAAACACAAAATGTGGTGTATTATATGGTGTATTATACATATTATATAATGTATTATATAATACCGTACAAAATAAAAAATACAGATTCTTATTTTGTTTTGATGTATTGACTTGACTAGTAGGAAATAGCATTTAAAGCCTCTACTCGTGTTCTAGCTCGTCTGAGAGCTAGATTCGCTTCAATTGCGTGTCTCTTACCCTTTGCTTTACTTAAATTAGCTTCAGCTATTTCAAGAGCTTGTTGAGCTTCTTGCGGATCAATGTCAGTACTCATCTCCGCATCATTTCCTAAAATGGTAATCTCATTATTACCTATTCTAGCGAAACCGCCCATCAGAGCCACTGTCAACCATTGGTCGTCGACGCGTATTCTCAAAAGACCTATATCTACAGCCGTAGCAATAGGGGCGTGGTTTGGTAATACGCCAATTTGGCCACTATTTGTAGATAAAACGATCTCTTTCACTTCTGAATCCCAGATAATTCGATTAGGAGTTAGTACACAAAGATTTAAGGTCATTTCTTCGATTTGTCCTCCACTTCTAAGTTGATAGCTTTCGCGGTAGCTTCATCGATGTTACCTACCAAATAAAAGGCCTGCTCGGGAAGACTGTCTAATTCTCCGGAAAGGATCAGTTGAAACCCCCTAATTGTTTCCGTAAGACCAACATACTTTCCTGGAGAACCAGTAAAGACTTCTGCTACAAAGAATGGTTGTGATAAGAAACGCTCAATTTTCCGTGCTCTTGCTACAGTTAAACGATCCTCTTCGGATAATTCGTCCAAGCCAAGGATAGCTATAATGTCCTGAAGTTCCTTGTAACGCTGTGAAGTTTCCTTAACTCTTTGCGCGGTTTCATAATGTTTCTCGCCAACGATTCCAGGTTGTAACATAGTTGACGTTGAATCTAAAGGATCCACTGCTGGATAAATGCCTTTGGCAGCTAATCCTCTTGAGAGTACGGTAGTCGCATCTAAATGTGCAAATGTCGTGGCAGGGGCGGGGTCCGTCAAATCGTCTGCAGGTACATAAACTGCTTGGATCGAAGTTATGGATCCCTCTTTGGTAGAAGTAATTCTTTCTTGCAAAGAACCCATTTCTGTACTAAGGGTAGGTTGATAACCTACTGCGGAAGGCATTCTGCCCAATAAGGCAGATACCTCCGATCCCGCTTGGACAAAACGAAAGATATTGTCGATGAATAAAAGCACATCTTGTTGATTAACATCCCGGAAATATTCCGCCATGGTTAGGGCAGTCAACCCAACTCTCATACGAGCTCCCGGGGGTTCATTCATTTGACCATAGACTAAAGCGACTTTTGATTCTGCAAGATTTTTTTCATTAATTACGCCGGATTCCTTCATTTCCATGTAGAGATCATTTCCTTCACGAGTACGTTCGCCTACTCCGCCAAATACGGATACGCCCCCGTGAGCTTTAGCAATGTTGTTGATTAATTCCATGATCAGTACGGTTTTACCTACACCGGCTCCCCCAAATAGTCCAATTTTTCCTCCGCGCCGATAAGGAGCTAAAAGATCCACCACTTTAATCCCTGTTTCAAAGATAGATAATTTCGTATCTAACTGTATAAAGGCGGGCGCAGATCTATGAATAGGAGATGTTATGCGAGTATCTACAGGACCTAAATCATCAACGGGTTCCCCAAGAACGTTGAAAATTCGCCCGAGAGTAGCTCCGCCGACTGGAACACTCAGAGGAACTCCTCTGTCAATCACTTCCATTCCTCTCATCAGTCCATCTGTAGCACTCATAGCTATAGCTCTAACTCGATTATTTCCTAATAATTGTTGTACCTCACAAGTAACATTAATTTGCTGACCAACAGTATCTCGACCCTTAACTACTAAAGCATTATAAATATTAGGCATCTTGCCCGGAGGAAAAACAACATCTAGTACTGGACCAATAATTTGAGCGATACGCCCTAGATTTTTTTCTTCAAGTGTGGAAACTGCAGGACTAGAAGGGATAGGATTGATTCTCATAATTATAATTAAAGTGAAATATGTCGAATTTTTTTTGGAATAGCGCCAAATCGAAAATAAATGTCCGATAGCAGGTTGATCAGTTAATTCAATATAATAAATATTCTTATTAGTACCGCTCAAGCGAATACGATTTAATCGTTTATTCATTGAATGAGTAAATTTTCAAGTTTAGCCAATTTTTTTTTTTTTCAAAAGGAAATAATATAAAGGAGATGAAATCGTGAGTAAGTCTCTTTCATGTCTCTATCATTATAGAAAATATCATCCATATTAGATTATCTTTGGCCATTGCTCTTTCTTTTTTGGATAGTCATTATTTTTTTTTTTTATTTGAATTTATGTCTGCCTATTCTTTATCCTTTTACAGATGAATTCTGTTTATTTTCACATCTAGGATTTACATATACAACATATATCTCTGTCAAGAGGGTTCTTAGTTTAGATATTTTGATTAAAAAGAAGGGCAATTCAATTAGAAACTTGCAAAACAAAGGTTGGGTTGCGCCATATATATCAAAGAGTATACAATAATAATGTATTTGATTCATCAAATACATGGTCTAATAATGAACCATTTCATTTTCAATTAGTTGATAATATTTAGTTGGAATATTTTTTGAAAGATTTTTGTCAAAGGTTTTATTCGCGCCTAATCTATATCGAGTAGACCTTGTCGTTGTGAGAATTTTTAATTCATGAGTTGTAGGGAGGGACTTATGTCACCACAAACAGAGACTAAAGCAAGTGTTGGATTTAAAGCGGGTGTTAAAGATTATAAATTGACTTATTATACTCCTGAGTACATAACCAAGGATACTGATATATTGGCAGCATTCCGAGTAACTCCTCAACCAGGAGTTCCGCCTGAGGAAGCAGGGGCTGCGGTAGCTGCCGAATCTTCTACTGGTACATGGACAACTGTGTGGACTGATGGACTTACCAGTCTTGATCGTTACAAAGGACGATGCTACCGCATCGAGCCCGTTACTGGAGAGGATAATCAATATATTGCTTATGTAGCTTATCCTTTAGACCTTTTTGAAGAAGGTTCTGTTACTAATATGTTTACTTCCATTGTAGGTAATGTATTTGGTTTCAAAGCTTTGCGAGCTCTACGTTTGGAGGATTTGCGAATTCCCACTGCTTATAGCAAAACTTTTCAGGGCCCGCCTCACGGTATCCAAGTTGAAAGAGATAAGTTGAACAAGTATGGTCGTCCCCTATTGGGATGTACTATTAAACCTAAATTGGGATTATCCGCAAAGAACTATGGCAGAGCAGTTTATGAATGTCTGCGTGGTGGACTTGATTTTACCAAGGATGATGAAAATGTGAACTCACAACCATTTATGCGTTGGAGAGACCGTTTCTTATTTTGTGCCGAAGCAATTTATAAAGCGCAGGCCGAAACGGGGGAAATCAAAGGACATTACTTGAATGCTACTGCGGGTACATGTGAAGAAATGATGAAAAGGGCTCACTGTGCTAGAGAATTGGGAGCTCCTATCGTAATGCATGACTACTTAACTGGGGGATTCACCGCAAATACTACCTTGGCTCATTATTGCCGTGACAACGGCCTGCTTCTTCACATCCACCGCGCAATGCATGCAGTTATTGATAGACAAAAAAATCATGGTATGCATTTTCGTGTACTAGCTAAAGCATTACGTATGTCTGGTGGAGATCATGTCCACGCCGGTACAGTAGTAGGAAAACTGGAAGGAGAACGTGAGATGACTTTAGGTTTTGTTGATTTATTACGTGATGATTATATTAAACAAGACCAAAGCCGCGGTATTTTTTTCACTCAAGATTGGGTCTCTATGCCGGGTGTTATACCTGTCGCTTCGGGAGGTATTCATGTTTGGCATATGCCTGCCCTGACCGAAATCTTTGGGGATGATTCGGTATTACAGTTTGGTGGAGGAACTTTAGGACATCCTTGGGGAAATGCACCGGGTGCAGTAGCTAATAGGGTGGCTTTAGAAGCGTGTGTACAAGCTCGTAATGAGGGACGTAATCTTGCTCGTGAAGGTGCTGAAATTATCCGTGAAGCTAGCAAATGGAGCCCTGAACTGGCTGCTGCTTGTGAAGTATGGAAAGAGATCAAGTTCGAATACGAACCGGTTGATAAGCTAGATGTCAAATAGAAATAATAAATAAGTGCGCATAATTCAGTAAATTCTTTTTTGTTCTCCTAATTGATTATAATTAAACTCGGCCCAATCTTTTTCTAAAAAAGGATTGAGCCGAAAAAAAAATAATAATAAAGAATAAACATTTACATATATTTATTATTTTTTTATATGTAATATGTACAGACGTTACCCACTAACCTATATATAAGATCTAAATACAAGATCAAAGACTAAACAACTCAATACCTTAATATTGTTTATTGTTGGATCTATAATTAATCCTATGTATCCATCTTTGGGATTAGTCAACCTTTTATATCTTCTAGTTTAAGTCCATGGATCAAACCAAGAAAAGGGCTTTTTCTACTCATCTTATAAATTGTCTTTTTCGTTCCATGTTGAAATAGAAATTTCATTTCTTAATAATATATATGATTTATATAATACAAAATTAATACGATACAAAATTGATTATACGAAAACGAACTCCTATTCTTTAGAAAAAAAAAAGAATTATTTCTATTTTCTATTTTTGATGAGAATTTATTTGTACATTACATGGAAGAAAGCTGTGTCTTTTATATATATATATTTTTTTATTGAGAAAAAGATTCTATTAATATGTATTGTATTCAATTGATACTTCGGACTCCATCCCTCTGGATGGAATCATTTCTTTCAATACTTAACATATAATTAACAACCCTAATGGTTGGATTAATATGTTTAATTTTAATTCTGATAGGAAATAAAATAATATAGTAAAGAAATTTGTCATTGAATGACTATTCATCTATTCTATATTTCATCAAATGGTAAGCAGGAAGATTCTAAGAAAAAATGGCGGTTCAATTCGACATTGTCTAATGAGAAGTTAGAACATAGGTTCCACTAAGTAAATTAAGAAATAAATAATTGGATTCTATTGGACATACTAATAGAAGTTAAAAACCCATTCGAAATGATACGAAGAAAAAGATTTGTGGTTGTAATCCTAGTGATAATTAGAGTTTCATTATGATAATTATAGTTTCATTAATGTTGATTTTTTATTTGATATTAGAGATCCTTGGAGTTTTCTCTCTAATAAAACTTTTTTAGTTAGGGAGAGGAATGGTGACAGTTATTTTGCATATTTTGATCTTAAAAATCAGATTTTTGAGATTGACAATTATAGTTCTTTTCTGGGCAAACTAGAAAGTTTTTTTTCTATTTTTAGTTATTCGAATAGTGGATCTAATAAAAAAGAAAGAATCACTACTATTATCATATCCTTACATGCTTAATACTCAATTTAGTTGTCAAATTTCCAATAATAGTTGCTTTGTTTCCATTAATAATTGCTTTGAGAGTCGTTTTGGAGTTAAAAATCCTTTTTCGCGCGATAATGTCAATTGCAGTGACAATTACCTTTATAATTTAATTTATAATTTAATTTGTACTAAAAATATAAGTGGTACTGAGAAAAATATAAGTGGTACTGAGAGTGTTCGTTCTAGTACTAGTATAAGAACTCGTGATAATGCCAATGACTTCAATATAAGAAAAAAATATAAAAATTTCCATATAAATAAAAAATATAGACATTTATGGGTTCAATGCCAAAATTGTTTTGGATTAAATTATAAAAAATTTCTTAAGTCAAAAATGAATATTTGCGAACAATGTGGATATCATTTGCAAATATCTAGTTCAGATAGAATCGGATTTTTGATTGATCCGGGAACTTGGAATCCTATGAATGAAGATATGGTCTCTATAGACCCCATTAACTTTCAGGAGGTCTATAGAAAGCGTATCATTTCTTGTCAAAAAAGGACAGGTTTAACTGAGGCTGTTCAAACAGGCATAGGTCAACTAAATGGTATTCGTGTAGCAATTGGGGTTATGGATTTTAAGTTTTTGGGAGGTAGTATGGGATCAGTAGTGGGCGAAAAAATTACTCGTTTAATCGAGTATGCTACTAATCGATCTCTGCCCCTCGTTATTGTATGCACTTCCGGAGGAGCACGCATGCAAGAAGGAAGCTTGGGTTTGATGCAAATGGCTAAAATATCTTCTGCTTCACATAATTATCAATCAGATAAAAAATTATTTTATGTATCAATTCTTACATCTCCTACAACGGGTGGGGTAGTAGCTAGTTTTGGTATGTTGGGAGATATCATTATTGTTGAGCCTAAAGCCTACGTTGCTTTTGCGGGTAAAAGAATAATTCAACAAACATTGAATAAGGCAATATCTAATAATTCACAGATGTCTGAATATTTATTCCATAAGGGCTTATTTGACCTAATTGTACCACGTAATCTTTTAAAAGGCGTTCTGGGTGAGTTATTTCAACTTCACGGTTTCCTTCCCTTGAAGAAAAATTCAAAAAATTAAAATAAAGCGTTAAGTTCTATTTTTTCATTTGTAATGAATCGGTATTATTATAATTTGTATTATTTGTAGCGTTATTTCTTATTTTATTATTTATTATTTCATTTTTTTTTTTTTTTATTTTGAATTTTTAATATATAAAATATATATTTATTATATAATTACTATATAATTTCTATTATATAATCACTATATAATTACAAAATTACATACATACAATATAAAATATCTAATTAGATAGAATCTAAATTTAATTTAGATATTAGATAGAATCTAAATTAAATATATTATTTTCATATATTATTTATATATTAAATAGATTAATATATAAAAAAATCTAAATACATAGAGAAATTAATATTTAAAATTAATATAAAAAAATTAATATTAATATAAATATAATTATTAATATAAATATAATATAAAAATTAATATAAATATAATATAAAAATTAATATTAATATAAATATAATATTAATATAATATAAATATAATATAAATATAATATTAATATAATATAAATATAATATAGATATATATATATAATAATTAAATTAATATAATAATATAAATATATATAATAAATAAATATATATTTATATACATAATTATGTATAAATAGTTTAGAAACTTTATATTTAGAATATAGTTTCTAGAATATAGTTTCTAACTTTAGAATATAGTATAATAGAGTTTTCTAATCTATATTAGAATAAATATATAATAAGATTAGAAAAACTATCATAAGATATGTTTCTAATAGAAATATTTAGATAGAAATATTAAATCGAGGCGTCCATTCTATGACAGATCTCAACTTACCCTCTTTTTTTGTGCCTTTAGTGGGCCTAGTATTTCCGGCAATTGCAATGGCTTCTTTATTTCTTTATGTCCAAAAAAATAAGATTATCTAGATCCGATGGGACAAAATCTTATCAATTTATTGATACGCTGGATAGATTACAAATATTTATTTCGTATGGTACGATACAATATATGTCTCTTTACGAAGGCACAAATAAAGGAACTCTTAGGTAGATGCATGATATTCGCATAAATGTATGTATATACAAATATAGCTAGGATCAGATTCGCGAATGTTTTAACTAGAAAGTAAATGTATCCAACCAATTACTCCTAATGTTTCAATCATAGTTTATGAAAGTTACTTTGGGATCAAGAAAAGTAAAGTTAAATTTTTGAGGATTATTCTCTCAAATCCAATCGAATGCAACCGCATCTAGTTATAGTATGAACTGGCGCTCAGAACATATATGGATAGAACTTATAACGGGGTCTCGAAAAACAAGTAATTTTTGCTGGGCCTGTATCCTTTTTTTAGGTTCACTAGGATTCCTAGTGGTTGGAATTTCCAGTTATCTTAGTAAGAATTTGATATCCGTATTTCCATCTCAGCAAATCATTTTTTTTCCCCAAGGGATCGTGATGTCTTTCTACGGGATCGCAGGTTTATTCATTAGCTCCTATTTGTGGTGCACAATTTCGTGGAATATAGGTAGCGGTTATGACCGATTCGACAGAAAAGAAGGAATAGTCTGTATTTTTCGTTGGGGATTTCCTGGAAGAAATCGCCGCATCTTACTTCGCTTCCTTATCAGAGATATCCAATCAATCAGAATGGAAATGAAAGAGGGTATTTATCCTCGTCGTGTTCTCCATATGGAAATCAGAGGCCAAGGAGCCATTCCCTTGACTCGTACTGATGAGAATTTGACTCCACTAGAAATTGAACAAAAAGCTGCCGAATTGGCTTATTTCTTGCGTGTACCAATTGAAGTATATTGAAGTATTTTGAAATGAACTGAAGAAAAATTGAAGAATCTATTTTTCTCAGTATGGAAGAAAGCACTTGCAAATTTTCCCCTTTTTCATATTTCTTCATTGTTTTATACTAGAAAAAGTCTAATCTAACTCAATCTAACTCTAATCTAACTAATTAAGTATAAATTCATCAAATTTGAACATTATTTCGTAATACAGAATTTTTTAGTCAAAAATTGGGAATCCCCCCTCTTCTTGGGTTGTGATTAGATGGGGAAACATTTCGAAATTGCCCAATTGAGATATTTTGGAATAATATATATTTCTTTTTTCATTTTCATCCCCAAAAAACTCGTATTCTATTTCTCTTTTGAAATCAAAAAATGAAATTCTTACATAGACAAAAATAGGAAAGGAGTAGATCCATAGGTCAATACCTTAGATCAATACCTTATTATAGAACTTGTGAATATCAGATCAGATAGAGTTGATCAATGAGCAGGTTCATTAATAATTCAATTCAAAGATAAAAATGAAAAAACGGAAAGCATTGGTCTCTCTCCTATATCTTGCATCCATAGTATTTTTGCCCTGGTGGGTTTCTTTCTCGTTTAATAAATGTTTTGAACCTGGGGTTATTAATTGGTGGAATGCCAGAAAATCCGAAATTTTCTTGAATCATATTCAAGATAAAAACGTTCTAGAAAGATTCATAGAATTAGAGGAACTATTCCTATTGGACGAAATAATAAAGGACTCCCCGGAGACACATATACAAAAACTTCCTGTAGGAATACACAAGGAAACCATACAATTGGTCAAAACACAAAATGAATATGATCTCCATATCTTTTTGCATTTCTCGACAAATCTAATATCTTTCGTTATTCTAAGTGGTTATTTTATTCTGAGTAATGAAGAACTTGTCATTCTTAATTCTTGGGTTCAAGAACTCCTCTATAACTTAAGTGACACAATGAAAGCTTTTTCTATTCTTTTAGTTACTGATTTATGGATTGGATTTCACTCGACTCATGGTTGGGAACTGATGATCGATTCGGTTTACAAAGATTTTGGATTGGATCATAACGATCAAATTCTATTTTGTCTTGTTTCCACTTTTCCAGTTATTCTAGATACAATTGTGAAATATTGGATCTTTCATTATTTAAATCGTGTATCTCCTTCGCTTGTAGTGATTTATCATTCAATGAATGAATGAAGAACTCATTTGATCTCATTATATTAATCAAATCAAAATCTTTTCTTTCTTTTTGTGTATAAAAAAAGCAAAATTAAATCTTTTTTAACTGATTTTGATTTCTATTGGTTCGAGATATTCGTCCTATATTCTAGTACAATTATTTCAGTACAATGACAGACTTCTGTATAAGGAACTAGTAAGTATAGTTAGTTCCTTATCAAATTTATTGTAGAAATTCCGGAATCAATGATTGGACATGCAAAATAAAAATGTTTTTTCTTGGTTAAAGGAAGAGATGACTCGATTCATTTCTGTATCGATCATGATATATGTAATAACTCGGGCATCTATTTCAAATGCGTATCCCATTTTTGCGCAACAGGGTTATGAAAACCCACGAGAAGCCACTGGACGAATTGTATGTGCCAATTGCCATTTAGCTAATAAGCCCGTGGATATTGAAGTTCCACAAGCCGTGCTTCCTGATACTGTATTTGAAGCGGTTGTTCGCATACCTTATGATATGCAAACGAAACAAGTTCTTGCTAATGGTAAAAGGGGGTCTTTGAATGTGGGGGCGGTTCTTATTTTACCTGAGGGATTCGAATTAGCTCCCCCTGATCGTATTTCCCCCGAGATGAAAGAAAAGATAGGAAAGCTTTCTTTTCAGAGTTATGGTCCAAATAAAAAAAATATTATTGTGATAGGTCCGGTTCCCGGTCAGAAATACAGTGAAATTATCTTCCCTATTCTTTCCCCCGACCCTGCTACGAAAAAAGATGTTAACTTCTTAAAATATCCTATATATGTAGGTGGGAACAGAGGAAGGGGTCAGATTTATCCTGATGGGAGCAAGAGTAACAATACAGTCTATAATGCTACATCCGCGGGTGTCGTAAGCAGGATTCTACGTAAAGAAAAAGGGGGGTCTGAAATAACCATAGTTGATGCGTCAGATGGGCGTCAAGTGGTTGCTATTATACCTCCAGGACCAGAACTTCTTGTTTCAGAGGGCGAATCCATTAAGCTTGATCAACCATTAACAAGCAATCCCAACGTAGGAGGTTTTGGTCAGGCAGACGCAGAAATAGTCCTTCAAGACCCATTACGGATTCAGGGTCTTTTGTTCTTCTTTGCATCTGTTATTTTGGCACAAGTTTTTTTAGTTCTTAAAAAGAAACAATTTGAAAAGGTTCAATTGTACGAAATAAATTTCTAGGTTCAGAGAAATCTGAAATTAACATCAATTGCGTTATTAAAAATCCTCTGAATCCATACAATTATGTATGATAAAAAATTTTATTGTTTTGCGGGATGTATGGAATTCATTATTTATATCCCATTCCTAATAATAAAGAATAGGCATACAGCATACAAAGTACGAGAATACAAGGTGGAGATTGGGAAAAATGAAAGAAGTAAATCCTTTTAGAAGGAAATTTTAGTCTTCCGAATCTTCTATTCGACACAAGAAAGGACAGAATCCCTTTTCTTGTGTCGTCTTTTATAAAAATAATAATGATTTTTTCTTCTATTCGTCAAAGATTACTATTCTTTCTTTTGCGGGTTTCCTATAATTTTTTTTTTTTATTTTAGATTTTAGTTTTAGTATTAAATCTAAGTGGTGGACAAACAAAGGGAAAGGATTAATGGAAAGAATTCCTTGAGTAAATAAAACTTCTTCAATTAATCTAAACTTATAATTTAGAGAAAATTTTCAAATAAAAAAGACTTTTCTTATTCTTTATGATTGAAAGGCAGATTTTTTTTTTACGAATATACAAACCTCATCAGAGTTTTTATTTAATTTAAGAATTTTTAATTTTATTATATTTTTTATTATTTTATAAAAAATATAATAAAATGCCATTATATATATATAAATAAAACATTATATATATATAAATAAAAATAGTATATATAAATAAAATAACATATTAAATATAATCTATACTAGATATACTAGATAGAATTTTAGCTAGAGAAAACCTTATCATATTTAGATTAACCAGTAGATTATCCAGAAAATCCATTGATTGTTCTTTTCCGGTTGCTTCATTTTCATTTCATAAGAGTGAATTGTCGAGAACGAGGAACGACGTAGACTATGAATCAATCAATAGATTTCATTCTTAAAATAAAAAGAATTATTAAGAAACAAAGAAATAGAATGGTTTGAAACATCAGAATAAGGAATTTCCCTGTCATTTCTACAAATAGAATATTTCTATTATGTTGATTTTGATTGAATAACCTTCTAATTTTTATGTTATGGAAATGTTGCAGCATATTATTTTAGTATTAGTATACTAAAAAGTAAGAACTCAACGGGACCTTGTTTGACAAGGTCCCGTTGAGTTCTTACTTTTTCATGTCTACAATTGGGTTCGTCGGATTACTATAGAGATGAACCCAACCCGGAATATGAACCGTAAAAAAAAATGCCTATTAAACCGATCACAAGAATACCAGT